GAAGGCTAGAGGTTATAGTCGACGTCAATTTAGGATTTTGAACGTCTCTAATTCAAAACCGAACATGAAACTTTGGTTTCATTCGGCTCCTTTATGGAAGATAGATAAAGTTCACGATCTAAACTGTGAGGGAAAAAATAAAAAATTTGACCCATAACATCTATGTCAGCTTTTATATCTTGAATACATTCAAGATGACTCGCTTTATAGATGATCCCCATAGAAGGGGAAGATTAGAAAAACCTTTCTAGTTAGTTCGTTCTCTATTTCTAGTGGAGAGAATCCTGAGGAAAAGTATTTTTTTCTACCGAGATAAAATAAGATGTTGATGTCTATAGTAAACCAAAGTCATCATTTTATAGCTATTTTGCTTCAAATTTCTCGCAAAAAGAGAAGATTTAGTTACGATTAGGAAAAAAAAAAACTCTCTTTATCCATGGATTCTTTACTCAGACTTATTCAATTGGAAGTGTTATCCAATTCAATAACAATTCTGTTTCATAATTTCAGAATCCAATTTTTCAATGGAACTTTGGATAAAAATCATGAGAATGTGGGTTATCCTCGACTTTTTCATTACGAGGTAAAGGGGCTAAATCCTTTTTAAGAAATAAAGTTTTGATCGGAATACAAATAAAACCGAAGGACCCCTTAACTATTAAGGAGTTAATATAACGAATCTCACTTTTACCACTAAACTATACCCGCTACAATGTCATTATTGTATAGAAATGCGTTTTTGTCGAACAAAAGGGAATCCGAACGGTATCCGCAAAAAGGATGAAGCTTTGAGTTTTTCTGTCTTCTGTCAGGTCACTAAAGGATTTTTATAGTAAAAAAGGGGCTTCTTTTAATCAGCTTTTTGTTGGAGGGTTTTGATCGGATTTTATGAATTAGTTTGAACTATCGATATCTAAAAAAAGAAAGGATAGTTCTTTTTGGACTTAAGTCTATTATGAAAAAAGAGGCCCGGCTAGGTATTAACCCGGCCAGGCTGTGGGGACTGAAAAAGGTTGTAATCAAACGAAATTAAAGAAGTATTCCTTATATTTTTTTGTTCAAAGGATCTCGTTTAAGCACTTACTCTTACTTTAATCGAAATAAAAAAAAAGATATTATAGTTCTGGGATTGCTGCTAAACCCTCTTTAGGTCGATATAATAAAGAAGAAATGCTTTTTTCAATCCTTATATAATACATTATATTATATGTAGTGTAACATAGTACTTATTCTTTTTCAATTGGAGAGATGGCTGAGTGGACTAAAGCGTCGGATTGCTAATCCGTTGTACGAGTGATTCGTACCGAGGGTTCGAATCCCTCTCTTTCCGTTTCTATTGAATTTCAATTTTCATTTTCTTTTGAATTTCGCGGAAAGTAAACTTTTTTCGTTATTTAGTTAATTATTAGTTAAAGGAATAAATCCAAAAATCTATTAAAAGCGTACAAGAAAACAAAAGAAAAAGGCTTATCTTTTTTTTATTCTTCCCGTCCCGGATTACGTCCCGGATCATTCGATAGGAATCCGAAAATGAAGAGAGAAACAAAGAATATCACTACTGTGTAAACAAAGAGTTTGAGAGTAAGCATTACACAATCTCCAATATCATTTTTTTTTGTAAATAAGAGAATAGATTCGCCATTTTTATTCCAGATACCCAACTATCCTTTTTTGATTTTGATATGGAAAAGAGATTTTTCATAAATTCATTTTTAATATTTGAAAGAAGAGTCTTTCAATACCAAAAATTTCTTTACTATCCAACACCAAAAGAGCTAATTGTGGGGTCCCTCTTAGGGTTTTTCACCTGATGAAATAAGGGGTCAGAATGCAGAAATGGGGTGTTCGCGCATCTGATCTAACAATTTAAGCGTTTGAAACAAGAGTTCATTCTTCTAAGAATTATCTGATCTTATCCATTTTTCAAATAAATAATGCATTTTTCTAGGACAGTATTAAATAGCTTATCGAAAACTTACAGCAGCTTGCCAAACAAAGGCTAATAGAAAAAATAGAAGAGGTATAACTGGCATAAGATCTACAATTGGATTTAAAAAAGCATAGGCCTCGGGTAATTTAGCAAATAAAAAATGAATCGAAGAAAGGTCAGAATTAAGACAGATACCGCTCAAACTGAAGATATTAAGCATAACAAAAGTTTTTTGTTCTTGGTTAGAGATAATTGCATTTTGATTGAGTTCAAGCAAAATAGACTTTAAAATCTTTTTTTTTTTTTCTTTAAACTCACCCAATCAAAAATACTTCTATTTTCAATTCAAAATAGAAGAAATTCTACTTTCATACAATATCCTATATCTTAATTAAATTATATGTAATGATCAATCAATTTTGATAGAATTCTATCTGGGCGTGTGTTAAAATCTATCAAAATCCATTCCATAGATAGTTTATCTGGAATTGACGAAAAACCAATAGGAAGAGTAGTGTTTAGTAGTAAAGAATTGAAATAGAAATGGGGCGTGGCCAAGTGGTAAGGCAACGGGTTTTGGTCCCGCTATGCGGAGGTTCGAATCCTTCCGTCCCAGCTGTAGTCTATACGAATAAAAAAGGGGGTTTTTTGAATAAACCACTTTTTGTGGTTAAACGAACAGAGTAATAGACTATTGGATAGAGCGGGATTCTTCTTTAGTACTAATTATTACTAATACTCATTCTTTTCTGAACCATCCGTTTTTTTGTAAAATCCAGGGAGTTCAAATGACACCTAGATATAGCTGTGTTTTTGTATTGAGGTAGAGGTAACATCAATTATAGTTTGAATCAACAAAGTCATTATTGTAACTCTTTTTTTGTAGGTTCACCCCCTTTCATATTCATACTTAAGGTAAGTACTTAGAACCCCTCCAGACTCTTTCAATGAAAGACGGAGATCCATTAATTACTAATTCTATAGCTTATTTTTTCTTGGTAGGAATTAAATTCAATCACGGGAATTACGTGTTTTCAGACAGGGGGTCAAATAAAAAGAATTCAAAGTAGAAATAAGAACTTCATTCAATCCGTTTTTTATACCTAGACTAGCTCACATAAAGTATCTTTGAAAAAAGGGATGATTTTTTATTTATATCTTATCATCTCCGCAATCAATAAGTATCCATTTGAATTTCTTTATCTGTTTGAATCTCATCATTAATATTAATGAAAGATTAAGTCAATTCCAAATTCCATATATAACAGAGGCTTATTCTTTGAATTTCCCTTTGTAGGCGCTTCTATTTTTGCTCTAATTCACTAATTCAAAAAAAAAAATTTCTAATTAGTTTATAATTAGAAAGCTAGATAATCATTTTGAGAGGAGGTGAGTCATACATTCTACTCTCCTTTATTTATGTTTTATGTAAGGATTAGAGAAAAATTACTTCAAGTAAAGATGGGGAATTCTATATTGTGTTCTATCTCATTGTGTTCTATCTCAATAACAAAAGTTTACTTATCTGTTTGACTGAATCTACGGCCTATCGGTGATTCAATTAGAAAAAAGAAAGCTGGAGATTAATCTATCTTAGGGGGTAGGATGACAGAATGGACTATATGCAAATAACGATGTCGAAATCGGAAATTCAAGATTTTCACTTCTTTCCTGCGAGTTCTTGATGCGGATTCCTAAACAGAAATAAAGAGCTCCTTTTTGCATTTTTTGATTTATATTCTACATTTGTCTATATTAAGAATAAGAATATATCTTAGACTTTTACAAAAAAAGTAAAAGTTGGGATTTCAGTTCAATTTTTAGTTAGACTTCCTGATCAAAAAAAGAGAGTAACTCCTTATACACGGAAAATTAATTACTATATACCAAGTACTGGCCAAACCAATGACTACTCATGATTTCATTTCTAAACTATAGGATGTTATGGTAAAACTTCGTTTGAAACGATGTGGTAGAAAGCAACGTGCGACTTGAAGGACATGATCCGCTGTGGATTCTTACATCCGTCATTTTAGATAGCAATGAAGGTGCCCTTGGCTCGACATCTTTTGTTTTGTTCTATATTGATTGTAATTCAAATCCAATAGAAAATAGGGTGGAGCTCGAGTATAAAGTAAAGTATTGATTCATTTCTCAGGGGCAAGGATCTAGGGTTAGTGCCAACGAATACGTTGGAACAACTTCGTAAGTATATCTTCAAGATCTAAATCGAGAGAATCTAATTCGAACATGTTTGGTACTCTTTTTTCGAATTGATCAAACTCTCTTTTGATGCAAAGTGTAGAACGCGGGAATCGGCCATTCGACTGATTCCTTGATACACCAAAATCATAAAAGGGGGTATGTTGCTACCATTTTGAAATGATTAAGGATCACCGAAGTAATGTCTAAACCTAAGGATTCAAAGTAAAAAGAAAAGATCTTGGAACAAGGAAAGACCATTTTCAATTGTCTTAATAACTTTAATAAAAATAAATAAAATCAAAAAGAAAGAAGAATATAAAATAAAATAAAAATTTATAAATGAGACAGAAAGGGGTTAAAGACTACTCAACAACTGAAATGCCTAAGCCTGTTCTTTGAACTATTTTAGAATTATCTAACTTGAGTTATGAGTACGAATGGCTTTTTCTTTTTGTCGGAACAAGAAAGAAAAAAGGGCTTTATTTTGATTCTATTCTATCATTTAGTTGATTTGACTGTTTTCTGAATCTATTGGTTATTCAACTTCTACATCCCATACATAGATAGAATTTCAAATTAATTATTTGTTCTCGAGCCGTACGAGGGGAAAACTTCTTATACGTTTCTAGGGGGGGTTATTTCATATACATCTATCCCAATGAGCCGTCTATCGAATTGTTGCAATTGATGTTCGATCTCGAAGAGAAGGAAGAGATCTTTGTAAAGTGGGTTTTTATGACCCGATAAAGAATCAAACTTCTTTAAATGTTCCCGCTATTATCTATTTCCTTGAAAAGGGTGCTAAACCAACAGGAACTGTTCATGATATTTTAAAAAAGGCGGAGGTTTTTAGGGAATTTCTCCACAATCAAACGAAAAGGACCCCTATCTGATCGAGTTTTTCTAACTTTTCTTTCTGATTCTTGATTCTCCTTCTTGCGCTATGCATAGTAATAAGCTATCTCTTCTTATTCTTATAAAATAACACACGAGAACAACTAAAATACTTTTTTGGTAGAAAACGAAATATAGAATAGATAACAAACTTTAATCTAGAAATCTAATATTCTAATATTATGATATTCCCTTTACTTGGGTCGTTTTCATTGGAGTTCGAAAGTCTGAGATCAAACTTGCTTTGTCAACTTATCTTCTATCTATTGATAAATGAAATTAAATATTAAAAAGGAATTAACTCCTCGACTTTAATTATTCTTTATTTTATTAAAATATTTGCTATTTTCATTAATTTGTTAGTTATCGATTATATGTGTTCTGTGTAGAGAATCCATATAGTGCCCATCCAACACAAGTCCTTTTTCTTAGTTATTTAGGATGCCATTTCTTGTCGTTTTTTCTTTTCTTTTTCACAACATTTATCTTGACAACAGTATATGGAACAAATATAATTAGATCGTGGATACAAATAAAAAGATCTATTTATCTTTCTTCCAGCTATTTTTTTATTTCCTTCATTCTTTGATTCATTAAAAAAAGTGGAATCAAAGAAACGGATAACATAAGATAAGAGGTGCGTTATCCATTTCTCTATTTCTCTACAATTTTTATCTTATCTTATGATTGTGTAATTCAGTTTTTAGTTTGGTTTTGACTGGATCTATAGACTCTAATTTTTGTCTTCGGGTTGCTAACTCAACGGTAGAGTACTCGGCTTTTAAGTGCGACTAGGATCTTTTACATATTTCGATGAAGCAAGGGATTCGTCCATACCATCGGTAGAGTTTGTACGACCACGACTGATCCTAAAGGAAATGGCTGGAAAAAATAGCATGTCGTATCAATAGAGAATTCTAAGAATATTTGATTTTTAAAAGCTCGGTCATGATTGAATTCGTAGAGCCAAACAAAATGAATTTGAAGTTGGGTCAGGTGAATAAATGGATAGAGCTTTTTGGCTCCAATTTTAGGGAAACAAAAAGCCACGTGCTTCTGTTCGTAATTTGAACGACTCCCCAATCTAATTATACGTTAAAAATATATTAGTGCCCGCTGCGGGAAAAGATTCTCTTAATGAATCAATTATCCATTAAAAAGAAAATCCTAATTATTAGCTATTCTCCCCGGAGATTATTGTGTAGAAGAAGCCGTATATTGATTGTTTAGAAATAACTAATTTTCCAAAATCAAAAGAGCGATTGAGTTTCAAAAATAAAGGATTTCGACTCATATTCTTATCCTAATAATGAATCCAAATTATTAGATGGAAAAGAAACAGTCGAGAGTCCGTTGATGAGTTTACCAATTCATCTCTCCAAGGTGTTTATTCTTTAATATTATTATCTTTTAAATACCCTGTTTTGATTGTATCGCACTATGTATCATTTGATAATCCACGAAATCCATTCTCTTTTGTTCAAATTGAATTTACATTTTTCATGGAGGAAGTTAAAGAATATTTCGAATTCGATAAGTATCGTCAACATGACTTCCTATATCCGCTTATCTTTCAGGAGTATATTTATGCATTTGCTCATGATCATAGATCTATTTTCGTGGAAAGTGTGGATGTGGATTATGACAAAAAATTGAGTTTCTTACTTCGTAAACGTTTACTGAATCGAATCTATCAAAGGAATCATTTACTTTTTTTTAGTAAGGGTTCTAATCCAAATGCATTTTTGGGGTACAACAAAAAGATATATTCTCAAATGCTAGCAGATAGTTTTTCAGTAATTCTAGAAATTTTTTTTTCCCTACGAGTAGAATCCTTTTTCGAAAGGAAAGAAATAGTCAAATTTCAGAATTTACGCTCAATTCATTCCCTATTTCCTTTTTTAGAAGATCAATTTTTACATTTAAATTATGTTTCAGATATAGAAATAACCCCTCCTATCCATCTAGAAATAGTGGTGCAAACCCTCCGTTACTGGGTGAAAGATGCTTCTTCTTTACATTTAGTACGACTCTTTCTTTACAAGTATTCTTCTAGTTGGAATAATCTTATTACGCTCAAAAAATCAATAAAACGGAATCAAAGATTCTTTTTGTTCCTCTATAATTCTTACGTATGTGACTATGAACTCCTCTTAGGTTTTCTTCGTAACCAATCTTTTCATTTACGATCAACATCCTTTGGCGTTTTTTTTGAGCGAATCTATTTCTATGGGAAAATAAACAAACTTTTTGTAGAAGTCTTTTTAAATTCTTTTCAAAGCAAGCTACGGTTGTTCAAGGACCCTTTCGTCCATTATGTTAGATACCAAGGAAACGCCCTTTTGGCTTCAAAAGGGACGCCACTTCTGATGAGTAAATATAAATATTACTTGATCAATTTATGGCAATGTCATTTTCACGTTTGGGTTCAGCCGGGAAGGGTTCATATAAACCAATTATCGAACCATTCC